GGATTTTTTGTGATAGAATCCAGATAATTCTCTATTCAATGATATATTCATTCATTCTGAATTCTATTTCTATATTTATTTACTTTATATATAAATAAAAAGTAAATAATATATAGAAATGAATATATTAAAAAATGAAAAGGCGGGTAGCGGGAATCGAACCCGCATCGGTAGCTTGGAAGGCTAGGGGTTATAGTCGACGTCAACTCAGGATTTTTAACGTCTCTAATTCAAAACCGAACATGAAACTTTGGTTTCATTCGGCTCCTTTATGAAATATGGAGAAATTCCATGATCTAAGCTGTGAACGAAAAACAAAGCAACAAAATTTGATCCATACCATCTATGTCAGCTTTTCTATCTTGAATACATTCAAGACGGCTCGCTTTATAGATGATCCCTCTAGAAGAGGAAGATTATAAAAATCTTTCTAGTTAGTTCGTTCTCTATTTCTAGTGGAGAGAATCCTAAGGAAAAGTCTTTTTTTCTACCGAGCTAAACGAATATGTTGATGTCTATAGTAAACTAAAGTCATCATTTTATAGCTATTTTGCTTCCATTTTCCCTCGATAAATAAAAAATAGAAGATTTAGTTACGATTAGAAATTTTTTTACTTTGACTTATCCATGAATCTTTTACTCATACTCATTAAATTGGAAGTATTGATCCAATTCAATAAAAATTCTGTTTCGTAATTTCCGAATCCAATTTTAAAATTTAGAATTTAAATTTGGATAAAAATCACGAGAATGTGGATTTGTCCGCGAATTTGTCATTGCGAGGTAAAGGGTTAAAGCCTTTTTAAGAAATGAAGTTTTTGTTCGGAATACAAAGAAAACCGAAGGACGACCCCTTAACTATTAGGGGACTCATATAACGAATCTCACTTTTACCACTAAACTATACCCGCTACAATGTCATTATTATATATAAATGGGTTTTTGTCGAACAACAATAAATTGTGGTGGTATCCGCTCATGAAACTTAGAGGGTTGATGCCTTTTACCAGGTGACTCTAATTAGTAATAAAAGGTATGTTCGATCTTTTTTCTGGAGGGTTACGTTTAACCACCCCTTTTTTAAGTAAAGAATTTATCAAACACAAAGGGGAGGATCTTTTAAATTATCCTTTGCTTTTTTTACCTTCGAGTTTTAGGAATTAGTTCCAACTATATCTAGTAAAAAACGAATAGTCCCTTTTAGACTTTTTAGACTCAAGTATTTTGAAAAGAAAAGGCCCGGCTAGGTACTAACCCGGCCAGGCCGTGGGAATCACAAAGCCCTTACCTTTACTTTATCAAAAAAAAGAGTGGGATTGCGGTTAAACGTTCTTTAGATCTATATAATAAAGGAAAAAGAAAGAGGAAATACTCTTTTCAATCCTTATCTTATAAATGTTCAGTAATATAACATAGTACTTATTCTTTTTCAATTGGAGAGATGGCTGAGTGGACTAAAGCGTCGGATTGCTAATCCGTTGTACGATCGATTCGTACCGAGGGTTCGAATCCCTCTCTTTCCGTTTCCGTTGAATTTATCTTTTCATTTTCGTTAATATAATATTTATCGGAAACTAAACCCTTTTTGTTATATATAGTAAAATTACTAGTTAAAGGAGTAAATGGGCAAAAATTATAAGAAACTCTGAAAATAAAGTAAAAGAAAGGAAAAAGTCGTCTCCTATTTTTTATTCTTCTCGTCCAGGATTACGTCCTGGATCATTAGATAAGAATCCGAAGATGAAGAGAGAAATAAAGAATATAACTACTGTGTAAACGAAGAGTTTGAGAGTAAGCATTACACAATCTCCAATATCATTTTTTTTGTAAAAAGAGAATAGATTCGCCATTTTTATACCACATATCCTAATTATTTTGATACTAAGAAAAATAAATAAAGCAGTTAAAAAAACTGAATTTTCATAAATTCAGTTGTAATAGTGTGGAAGAAGACTTTTTCATTACCAAACGCTTCTTTAATCTCCAAAGTTAATTGTTGGGTAACCCGCTAAAGTTTTTCACCGGAAAAGGGTCGGGATGCAGAAAGGAGATGGGGTGATCCAGATTTAGCGCAACCATTTTAATTTGCACCAAGCGCTCAGCCCTATCTGATCTAATCAATTATTAGAATTTTTTTATCGAATAAAGCTAAAGCATGCAGTTTTCTAGGCGAGTTTTTTTCTAGAACAGCATTAAATATCTCAGCGAAAGCTTACAGCAGCTTGCCAAACAAAGGCTAAGAGAAAAAATAGCAGAGGTATAACTGGCATAAGATCGACAATTGGATTTAAAAAGGCGTAGGCCTCGGGTAATTTGGCAAATAAAAACGGAATCGAATAAAGGTCAGAATTAAGACAGATACCGCTCAAACTGAAGATATTAAGCATAACAAAAGTTTATTATTCTTGGAGATAATTGCTTTTTGATTGAGTTATTGATATAAGGGAAAGTGAAGAGAGACTCAACAATCCTTCTTTTCTTTTTCTTTAAACTTATCCAATCAAAAACCCTTCTATTTTCAATTCAAAATAGAAGAAATTCTAATTTCATACAATATCTTATATCTTAATTAAATTAGATATAATGATCAATCTATTTTTCTATAATTCTATATCGATGCGTGTTCAAAATTATCTATTCCAGAGAAATTTTGGCTGGAATTGACGAACAACTACTACTAACAGTAGTGTTTATTAGTGAAGAATATAAATAGGTGTGGGGCGTGGCCAAGTGGTAAGGCAACGGGTTTTGGTCCCGCTATCCGGAGGTTCGAATCCTTCCGTCCCAGAGGATCTGGATTATATACGAATAAAGAAATTTTGTTATTCAGGCCGGTATATGTAAGATAAATCACACTAGTTAGTTTAAATAAAAAAAGAAGCCGTACAATCCTTTCATCGTAGGAACATACTCTTTCATATTCATACTGAAGGTAAGTACTTAGAAAAACTGTACTTGGCGGATATATCGCTTAATTAGTAATAAATTCTCAATTTTAAACAAAATCGATTTCTTGAGAGTAATTAAAATCAATTACAGGGTATTTAAGGCTCTTCCGACAAGACTCTAGTAGGGTAAAAAAAAACTAGAAACAAGAAACTTAATCCGGAATCCTCTTTTTATACCTAGACTAGCTGCTCACCCATTGTATCTCAGAAATCAGAAAAAGGCCCGCTTTTTTATGCTTCATGATCTCTATCTCTAACGAAAAGTATGCGTTTTTAAGACCTTATCCGGTCGCCAAACCTCAGTAATAAAAGATCAAGTAAATTACATACGTAACAAATGCTTTTTCCTTTGAACCCCTTTTTTAGGTATTTACTTTTTTGCTCTAATTCCAAAAAGGAATTAATAATTGTAAATCTAGATAACAATTTTGAGAAGAGGTTATTCGTGTATTCTAGTCACTTTATGGAAAGATTTCATCAAATTTACTTTTAGGTGGGGACTTCGATGGATTATTCTAGTTCAGTAACAGCAGTGTTTTTCTTTTTGTGACGTGAACCTTTTAATTGAAATAGTTAATTAGGTAATCCAGAATTAAGGTGACAGTTGGTTACCTTATCAAATAGATTATGGAAACCCTTTACTTGTTCGATTCCTATTTCTTTAAGAATAAGGAATAAAAATTGTCTACAGATATCACTCTTCTTTTCCACTTCATAAAAACCAGAATCTTGTTTTTACTTAATTCTTTTCCTTAACCTATCGTTGGTTGAAGTAGAAAAGAACGAGCGAACGGTTTTTTTCTATCTTAGGATAGGGTGAAAAAACTACATCATTTAAATAATGATGTCGAAAATGTATTTTCAAAATTTTCCATGATTTCCTGTGCGTTCTCGCTACTCGAAGATGTGGATTCATTAATCAGTAATAAAGAACTTGTTTATTCATGTTATTTCTATTCCTTTTTATTATAGAATTCTATTTGTCTATATTTATATAAATATAAAAATAATACAATATTTTTTATACAATAAATTAAACTGGGGGAATTAAATAGGGTATTTAAGGTATTTAAGTTGAATTCTTAATGAGGACTCTCGTATAAAAAAAATTTCGCCACCCATATACACGTAAAATACATTACTATATACGGAGTACTGAACAAACCAATGACTACTCATGATTCCATTTCTAAACTATAGGATGTTATGGTAAAACTTCGTTTGAAACGATGTGGTAGAAAGCAACGTGCGACTTGAAGGACATGCTCAGCTGCGGATTCTTATATCCGCCATTTTCGATAGCAATGAAAGTGCCCTTGGCTCGACATCTTTTGGTCTGTTCTATTACTCTCGATTGTAATTAAAATAGTACATAATATGATGGAGCTCGAGTAGAAAATTTCTCAGAGGCAAGGATCTAGGGTGAGTGCCAATGAATAAGTTGGAAAAACTTCGTAATTGTATTTTCAAGATATAAATCAAAAGGATCGAATTCGAACATGTTTCAAACCCGTTTTTGCGAATTGAGAAAACTCTTTTGATCCAAAGTGTATAAAGCGGGAATCAAGCATTTGACTGATTCTTTGATAGAAGAAATCATAAAAAAGGGTATGTTGCTGCCATTTTGAAATGATTAAGGATCACCGAAGTAATGTCTAAACCCAAGGATTCAAAGCAAAGATAAACGATCTTGAAACAAGGAAAGACTTTTTTCAATTGTCTTACTAACTAGAGAAGAATAAAAAACTTCTAAACGGGACAGAAAAGGGTTAGAGACCGCTCAATAACGGAAATGCCTAAGGTCATTCTTTGAACTATTTGAGAGTTATCTAACTTGAGTTATGAGTACGAATGACCTTTTTGTTTTTTTGGAAACACGAAAGGACTTTATTTTGATTCTATTTTTTTAATCATTTGAGGGATCTATTTGGCATTTAAATTATAGAATGTCAAATAAATTTTTCTTGAGCCGTACGAGGGGAAAACTTCTTATACGGTTCTAAGGGGGGTCTTACATCTATCCCAATGAGCCGTTTATCGAATTGTTGCAATTGATGTTCGAGCCCGAAGAGAAGGAAGAGATCTTCGTAAAGTGGGTTTTTATGATCCGATAAGGAATCAAACCCAGTTAAATGTTCCTGCGATTCTCTATTTCCTTGAAAAGGGGGCTAAACCGACAGGAACTGTTCATGATATTTCAAAGAAGGCGGATGTTTTTAGGGAACTTTTGCTTAATCAATCGAAATTAAAGAAATAATAATTAATAATAAAAAAAAGAGTGTGGGTATGGCTTGGATCTAATCTAACTTTTTATAAGGTTTCTTTACTATATTCTTTCTTACTCTAATCAGAACCAACCTATTTTTTATTGTTCCTATAAAATCACACGATAAGAACTTGTATTGGAATTGTTAGAAAAATCTTCAAATGATATAGAATAACTATAGCGCAAGAACTTGGATCTATAAATCGAAAATTATGTCCAGTTGGATGGAATGGAGTTCTAAACGACGCGATTAAACTTGCTTTATCAACGTATTATTGATTAATTCCAATATCTTTTTTTCATCTTTGCTATTTCCATTTAGTTGTTATTTATCTATGTAGATAATCCATGTAGTGCCAATCCAACACAAGTCCTTCTTTTTTTCTTAGTAATTGAGAATGCAATTTTTTGTCCTTTTGGTAGTGTAGTCTTTTCTGAACATTTATCTTGACAACAGTCTATTGAACAAATATAATTAGATCGTGGATAAAAAGAAAAGGATCCTTTTATCCTCGTTCCTTCATTTTTTATTAGTGCATTAATTCTTAGTTCAATGTTTCGATTGTGTCATGCAATCTTTAGTTTGGTTTTGACTGGATTTATATTTTTGGCTTAGGGTTGCTAACTCAACGGTAGAGTACTCGGCTTTTAAGTGCGACTAGGATCTTTTACCTATCTGGATGAAGCAAGGGATTCGTCTGTACCGTCGGTAGAGTTTGGACGACCGCGACTGATCCTAAATGGTAATGACTGGAAAAAATAGCATGTCGTATCACTAGAGAATTCTGAGAATATTGCATTTATTGCATTCTTAAAAGTTTGTTCCTTTTTGAATTTTTGGAGCAAAAAATGAATTGAAAGTTGGGTCAGGTGGATAAATGGATAGAGCCCTTTGGCTCCAATTTTAGGGAAACAAAAAGCCACGTGCTTATGTTCGTAATTTGAATGAATACCCGATCTAATTATACGTTAAAAATATATTAGTGCTTGCTAGGGGAAAGGCTTCTCCCATGAATGGAGTATCCATTAAAAAAAAATCCTAACTATTCTTCCTTTTAGAGTGGAGATGACTGTGTAAAAGAAGCCGTATATTGATAAATATCCATTTTCCAAAATCAAAAGAGCGATTAGGTTGAAAAAATAAAGGATTTCTAATCACCCTCTTCTTCTATAACTATAATAGAAATAGAATGCATTTCCATTTTCTCTATGGAAAAGAGAGGATAGAGAGTCCGTTGATAAGTTGGTCTATCTCCGGGGTAGTTTTTTATTCCTCTAATACCTTGTTTTGACTGTATCGCACTATGTATCATTTGATAATCCACGAAATCCATTATCTTTTATTCAAATAGAATTTCTTTTAAAATGGAGAAAGTTAACGGATATTTAGAACTTGAAAAGTCTTGTCACTTTGACGACTTTCTATATCCACTTATCTTTCAAGAGTATATTTCTTCATTTGCTCATGATCATAGATCCGGTTTGTTGGAAAATATGGATTCTGACAAAAAATTTAGTTTTCTACTTCTTAAACGTTTAATTAATCGAATGTATCAACAGAACCATTTAGATCTGTTTACTAAAGGTTATAATCAAAATGTATTTTTGGGGCACAACAAAAATTTGTATTCTCAAATGCTATCAGAAGTTTTTTCAGTAATTATAGAAATTTTTTTTTCTCTACGACTAGAATCTTCCTTTGAAAGAAAAGAACTAGTAAAATTTCAGAATTTACGCTCAATTCATTCCTTATTTCCTTTTGTAGAGGATCAATTTGTACATTTAACTTATGTGTCAGCTATAGAAATAACCCTTCCCATCCATCTCGAAATATTGGTTCAAAGCCTTCGCTACTGGGTGAAAGATGCTTCTTCGTTACATTTAGTACGATTCTTTCTTTATAAGTATGATAATTGGAATAATCTTATTCCACTCAATAAACCCATTTCCGGTTTTTTAAAACGGAATCAAAAATCTTTGCTGTTCCTCTATAATTATCATGTATGTGAATCCGAATTCATCCTCGGTTTTCTTCGTAACCAATCGTGCCATTTACGATCAACATCTTTTGGCGTCTTTTTTGAACGAATCCAATTCTATGAAAAAAAACTTCTTGTAGAAATCCTTTCTATTCAAACCAAGCTAAGGTTGTTCAAAGATCCTTTGATTCATTATGTTAGGTATCAAGGAAAAGTCTTTTTGGGCTCAAAGGGCACACCCCTCTTGATGAGTAAATGGAAATATTACCTTATCAATTTATGTCAATGTCATTTTTACGTGTGGGTT